AAAAAGACAATCAATAATGTAGGGATTCAAAAAAATGGAGTAGGGGTTCTTTGAGATTCTAAAATAGAAATGATACTTATTTCGGATGAGCCAAGGCAATAAGATGGATGAACTGAAAAAGTTCTGCATCATGAACTATGTAACATGCACATCAACATCAATTATATGACCACGAAAAAAAGAAAAAGGAACATCAAAGGAGATGAACAAAAGAGAAATTTCAAAGAAAATACAAAAAAATGGGCCCGATTCTATTTGTAATGTATTTGAATTTGAGATGAATTTTGACTACCCCCCCCCCCAAAAAAAAAAAACTTCCCTAGACTAGACTTTTTGGTCGTTTAACCAACTAATCGAATTTAACCTATTGAAATATTAGCATCTTTTTTAGAGCGCAGAAAAAAGGAAAAAAAACAAATAATTTATTGATTTTTTCTTTTGCATACTATATATACAGAGAATATACCTAGAACATACATCCATTGTTTGCTCATCTAGAAAGAGTATATCTCCAGACACCCGGATTAATAAAATAATAGATGAATAAAAGAAATATGTATGATGATGTAGAGCACAAATGAATCATGTGCCAGGAACCAGATTTGAACTGGTGACACGAGGATTTTCAGTCCTCTGCTCTACCGGCTGAGCTATCCCGACTATTCTTAACGCATCAGCTTCAGTTTTATTTTAAAAGATTACTGGAGTATATGTCAATGAGTCTATGTCAAGTAAAAATAAAGTAAAAAAACAAAAAGACGAAAAAAAATATAAGACTTTGTAAGTTAGTTTCAGTAGTAGTAATGATTTTATATTATTAATCATTCATATAAAGATTTCTTGCTCAAAAATCAGATATTCATTTCTACGTTTATCATAAAAAAGAAGATATAGGATAAATAATTATAGAGTTAAACAGGCCCTTTGGGGATAGAGGGACTTGAACCCTCACGATTTCTAAAGTCGACGGATTTTCCTCTTACTATAAATTTCATTGTTGTCGCTATTGACATGTAGAATGGGACTCTATCTTTATTCTCGTCCAATTAATTCGTTTTTCAAAAGATCTATCAGACTAGAATGGAGTGAATGATTTGATCAATACATATTCCATTTTTTCTTCAACTTGAAATTCATTTGGTTCACATCTTTCATTTGTGATAGAAATATTCACAAATGGAGATTTAGAATCTTCTCATTAATCAATTGAAATAGTATTTCAGTACATATATATACATATATGTTTATCCTTGATCCATTCCTGGAATTTAATTCCTTTTCGAATGAAAGGAAAAATCGCCAACTCCATTTGTTAGAACAGCTTCCATTGAGTCTCTGCACCTATCCTTTTTTTATTCGAGCTTTCTGAACTTTTTTTTGGAAAAAAAGGATTTGGCTCAGGATTGCCCATTGTGAATTCCAGGGTTTCTCTGAATTTGAAAGTTCTTACTTGGTAAGTTTCCATACCAAGACTCAATCAAATTAAGTCCGTAGCGTCTACCAATTTCGCCATATCCCCCTCTTTTCTTTAAATTTAAATGCCAATTCTTATATTGAAAATGTTTCTTCCTATTTGATTGATTTTTTTTTCATATATATTGGATATCCCTATTTGGTTGAATCAGAAATGATTCTATTATCTCTGTATTCACAATTCAATATAGAGAGATATATACCACATATATATCGATTTTTTATGCCCCTACTTCCATCATTTTTTGATGCAATTTTGAATACTCGAATGGTCGATTTTTTTTTTTCGTCTTTTTTTTTTACCTTTGCCAATACAAAAAAGGGAATCTTTCATTATGATCTGGATTGGGCTTTTTTATTTCTTTCATTTTTTATTGTATTTTAATAAATAATCCGTTTTTTATTTCTAATTGTTATTTATTTCTAATTATTATACTATAACTAAAACCAATCCACCAATTAATGTACTAAACTAATTGTAAGTAATAAAAATGACTGTTTACTGTAATCTAATTATTATTATTATTTAAAATAATGAATATAATAAATTTAAATATTTTATTTCTAATTCTAAATAGTATATATTTCTATAATATTATATTAAGATTATAGAAATATAGAAAATCAAATAAAGTAAAGAATAATAAAAAAGAATATAAATATTGTCAATTATATTGAATAATAATAAGTATATATAATTGATAAAGAATAGAAAATATTAAAAAAAAAAGAAAATCTTACTATATTGATTAAGATGAAGATATCGTTTTATTGATAAACATATATTTGATAAATAAATAGAAATATATTCTATTAATATTAACTATTTATTCTTATCTTCCAATTCTTATGTTTTTTATGTTATGTACTAAAATATCAAATAAATAAGAAATCGTTAATATTCTATGATTTTTTGTTTGTATTAGTTTAATTATGTTATAAATAGCTAATAATTTATAACCAAGATCCCAGCAGTTTATTAAATTCCTATGCATATGTAATTTCCGTTATTTAGCCCGCTTAGCTC